GGATTGATACATGTACCTAATAATTCAACATAGATTCAAGATATTTTATTGAGTCGTTGATGAAGAGATTCGATGAACAAAATTCTTAGAAAAAAAGTACAAATCATAAATATAAATTCTAAATCGAAATATAGTAGATAATAAAAAATAGATTTATATAGAATAGTGATTCTAATGAATGATTCAGAAATAGACAAAAAATTCTATGGAATCATGAAAGACGAAAAAAGACTTCGGATCTAGTCAGACCATATCATTCTATTGTATATTGACAATTTCAAAAAACTGCTCATACTATGAGCATAGTGTGCTGGTGGTCGGGCAAATATGCCCCCATCGTCTAGTGGTTCAGGACATCTCTCTTTCAAGGAGGCAGCGGGGATTCGACTTCCCCTGGGGGTAAGGTATTACGAAAGGAAAAATGGATCAGGGATTCTAAGTAAGCCCAGAATTTATTCTTCCTGGGTCGATGCCCGAGCGGTTAATGGGGACGGACTGTAAATTCGTTGGCAATATGTCTACGCTGGTTCAAATCCAGCTCGGCCCAAGAATTCGCTAATCCACACACATGAAATGATATAACCCCTTTGTTCTCCCGAAATGCCCGATACGAAAGAAAAAAAAAGGAAAATTGTTGTCCCACCTGCTATTTTTTGTTTGGCTCTTTTCTTTTCCTTTTTTTCAAAAAAATTAGGATCTTGCTGATGATCTAGATTCATATCATGATCTGTAAGTATAAAGTCTAAGAAAAAAAAGAGTTTTTTTCTTTCCATTACTTTATTATTTTTTTCATTGAAAGAACGATTATCAATCGATTTGGAAATAAGTAAAGGATTACGAGTAATCCTTGCTGTTCGCACTAAAAAGCATTGATATATATATCACCCACGTCTCTGTTACAAGACGACGATTCTAATCTAAATAGAAAGTCTTTGAATGAAATCATAAGACTATGTATACCGTATACTTTATTTCCCTGGGATTGTAGTTCAATTGGTCAGAGCACCGCCCTGTCAAGGCGGAAGCTGCGGGTTCGAGCCCCGTCAGTCCCGACGGATTAAAATGTAATACAAAAAAAAATACATAACTTGCTCTCTCCTTTTTCTGTAAAATGTAAAAAGAGGACAAATAGCATAATGTCATTCCCAAGGGATCCTTCTTAATTTTTCTATTTGTTATTTTTCGTTTTTCATTTCCCATCAAACAAATATGGGAATTTCCATTTCGTTACCTAGTACCGATTTGTGGGAGAGAAAGATATGTGGATTAGTACAATTATTGGTAGCATCATATGGAGGATTTCAAAATAATACCATACTGGGGATCTGGCATTTTCGATTACTCCGACGTTTTGTAATGTAAAATAGAGTACCATATGTTCGTCGGGAACACATACATAAATGGAATTTGTACGATACAAAATGAATTTAACATAGTTACTTTGATAGAATACTTTATTAGAAAGTATCTTCTTTTTTGACTATGATTTTGTGTAACCTCAATTACTAATTTGAATTTGAAAAAATCGATCTCATTCAAACTTCCCAATGAATTTTTTTGATATATTCTATTATACGCGTTCCTTTCCTAATCCAAGGAAGGGGGAGTCTTAATAAAATAAAGATCAAATAAAAAGAAGGATCCCACTTCTTTTAGTTTTGGCGAGGGACTGAATAATCTTTTAAGGGTTTCTGTCAAAGAAAAAAACTCTAAATATAGTGAATTTTATAGATTTTTTATACTGGGACTCATTTTTATCACACCTTTTTTGTTTTCCAAGAAGATTAGCTTCTTAAAGGAGTTAACTTAATAATCCCTCGTTATTTTTTCTTTTTTTTTTTGCTTTTATCCTTTGTTTGGGTTTGTTTGTAACCAATGTAAGCGTAAAGGCGTTTAGATGAGACTTTATCAGATGAGAAAGCAGTCGTTTAGAGAAAAGAAAGAATGGAAAAGTGAGAAATAAAAAAGAAAAAGAAAGTTAAGAAATTTTTGATTCGGTATGGATACAAGGATCTTCTTATGGTATACTATTTAATTCTCGACGATGAATCGATTTGATAGTTCAGATATTGTTATTCATGATATTTAATTTACAGGCGAAAGAGTTATCATCTCTATGGGATTAAATCCCGAGTTATTGCGAAGTAAAGAAAAATCAAATAAATAGTGAAATTATGGAAGTAAATATTCTCGCATTTATTGCTACTGCGCTGTTCATTCTAGTTCCTACTGCCTTTTTGCTTATAATTTACGTAAAAACGATCAGTCAAAGTCAGGGCGATAAAGTTGAATGAAACTTGACTTCTTAATTCTTGTCAATGATTGAAGAAACAAAATGAAAAGGATTCCAATTTCGTGTCTTAAATGAAATGAGCGGACTAGAATCAACAGTATTCTATGAGATACGATAGTATGAGTATGGTAGAAAGAAATAGGAATCTTTCTACCATACTCTCTATTATTGTTATTGTTATGTAGTGTATTTGTACTGGATAACGATGTAGGCGGCTTAGGCTTAATCTTAATATAGATCAATCTACAATCTAAATACGTATTATCGAGATGTATTCAATTAATTGAATATTTAATTGCTTTCTTTTCTCTTTAAACAGTTTTAGTTTTAAACAGTAAAGGGGGAAACAGAACAAATAAAAAGGCAAATGGAAAGGTTAAAAAAAAAAGGTTTACACTCTTCCGCATTGTTTAGATCTGTAACACTGTTAAGAGTGGGGTTTATCAAAATAGAAATTTTAGGAATAATTTGGTTAGAAACAGATTTCAAATCATTTGTATTCATTCCTTATTTGTTTTGTTTGATTGAAATGATATTATTCGTATTTTTTTTATTTATTATTCATATTTTATTATTCATATTATTATTCATATTTTATTATTCATATATAGAATAGAAGTCATATTTATGAATATATATGAAATAATATAGAAAGTTCTTATTCATATATAGGATTATTGTTATTCAATATAGATTTGATTATTCATAGACTACATTACTCTACTAGAATTCAATATAATATGGAAATGCATATAATTTTAGATAAAATTAAAATAATAATTAATAAGAAGAGTTAAATCTTTGCCAAACAATTTATAAAACAATTGATGCAGTTTGATTCCCCAGTTCAATTCGTAGTACCTCGATTCTAGAGTCCACTTCTTCCCCATACTACGAGTGAAAGGGAAAATGTAAAGACTACCATTAAAGCAGCCCAAGCGAGACTTACTATATCCATGTGAATTCTATCCCCTATCTCTATCAATATGAAAGAATTATTCCATTATTATTCACTAATAATAGTCGAATTATTGGCACAGAGTCAAAAAAGGATTTTACTCCATACCGTTGATGAAACGATCTAATAAATCCAATTCAATTCTAATAAGTTAGTATATGATTTGTAGTAGAATCGGTAAAGATTAAGTACAAGCAAAATAAGCAACGACGCTCTTGGAAGTATCAAAAAACTTTTTCTAACATGTAGGAACAATAACATGTTTTGTTGTGCTTCATTAATTCAAACGTCTAAAAAAGATAGAATCAAGATGGATCGCTATTTATTACATACCCCTATTTTTTTTTTCCATTTGATCGAATCTGTACCTTACCTTCTCCCCATTCTTTACCTTACCTTCTCCCCATTCTTTATGTAAAAAGAATGGTAAGACAGTCTAGTCAAGAATGGACTAAGAATTCCCTAAAAGAACTTCTATTTTTTATATAAAATTTTTATATAAAAAATAGAAAAGTAAAAATGGCCAATTAATCCATTCAATCAATCTAATTAGTATTGAATGCCCCAGTACTCAAAGATTTTTATGAGTCTGTAGACAAAGTACCTTACGCCATTTCTGCAATTACTAATTAACTTCCTATTACTAATTAACTTCCTCTTGAGTATTCACTCTACTTTAAGATCCAATCAGTAGACATTACATTAGTAGTGTAAGGGCTATCAGATTAAGATTTATCAATTCCCCACTACTAGAAACTTGCCTTGAATCCGAGACGAAAGGATTTACAGCACTTTAGAGGACAGAACTTTCAGATGTTTAGAATCAAGCAAGTATAAAGAATCCTTTTCTTCCTGCGTTGAGGACAAATTTGGCAAGTTAAATCAGCAAAACAACAAAACAATAGGGGTATTTCGAAGCTTTTGTTGATCAGGCGACACCCGGATTTGAACTGGGGAAAAAGGATTTGCAGTCCCCCGCCTTACCGCTCGGCCATGCCGCCAAGACGATACAAAATAGCCGAAAATATCCCCACTTTTCTTTTTAGATTGAGTTGAGAAATCCAATGTGGCTTTTCAGTCACAAAAGCAAAAATTCAGGACAAATCGGGACCATTAACTATGTGACTGTGAATTCATAAACGATTCTCGGATTTGAATCTAAAATTTCTAAAATTGTCTTTCCCTAATGATATAAAAAATCCAAATTAATACATAACTAATCAAGATTAAAAAAAAAGTCTTCTCGGTTATGTTATATTAATATTATATTATAATAGCAATTATGCATATATGTAAACCCCAGAACCTAAATTGTTTTAGAGATATCTAAGCAAATATCTTAACTGTTCTGTATATGATTTTTATCTATAGAAAATAGGAACTTTGATAGAACACGACATAGGCTGTCCCGAATAGAAATTCAATAAAGGAGGAGATATGTATAGATATCTAGAGTTATATCTGAACATATTTTAATAAATAGAAGTCTTCTTACGCACTTATAATCATATTATATGAATTAGACTAAAAAATTAGGTAAAAACGTCTCCTTTCTATTATATGATTATATGCGAATCTTTTTTTTAACTGAATCGATGAAAAATTAAATATTAATAAATTTTTTAGTTTTTCTGATTATTATGTCTTTCTCTCATCAAACAGACCAAATCCGGAATACGTTTATTTTGCTGGTATCTAATCGGATTGTAATATCATAATATTGGTAAAAATGAAATAACTTTTGATATTTTATACAAAGCTAAAACTCCATAAAAGTCAATAAGTCTAAGTTAAGTCAAATTTTTCATTTTCTTTCCATTTGTATCTGTTTCAAATTCCAATTTGCTCTTTATTCCTCTGTTCATACTAGGATAAAATTTCATGTGATTTAGTAAACAGAATATTAAATTCCATCGTTGCTAGATCGATCCATATTTTTGGATCAAGAATGATTCAATAATGGTATTTTTTCGATAAATGAGAAATTCAAAATGCTGGGGGATGTAAATGAGGGAACGTCTACAATACCTGGGTTTAATCAGATACAATTTGAAGGGTTTTGTAGGTTTATTGATCATGGCTTAACCGAAGAACTTTCTAAGTTTCCAAAAATGGAAGATACAGAGCAAGAAATTGAATTCCAATTATTTGCGGAAACATATCAATTAGTGGAACCATTGATAAAAGAAAGAGATGCTATATATGAAGCAATCACATATTCTTCTGAATTATATGTATCCGCGAGATTAATTTGGAAAACCAGTAGGGATATGCAAAAACAAACCCTTTTTATTGGAAACATTCCTCTAATGAATTCCTTGGGAACCTCTATAGTAAATGGAATATACAGAACTGCGATCAATCAAATCTTGCAAAGCCCCGGTATCTATTATCGGTCCGCAGCGGACCATAACGGAATTTCGGTCTATACCGGTACCATAATATCAGATTGGGGAGGAAGATTCGAATTAGAGATTGATAGAAAAGCAAGGATATGGGCTCGTGTAAGTAGGAAACAGAAAATCTCTATTCTAGTTCTATCATCAGCTATGGGTTTGAATCTAAGGGAAATTTTAGAAAATGTTTGCTACCCTGAGATTTTCTTGTCTTTCCTAAATGAGAAGGAGAAAAAAAAAATAGGGTCAAAGGAAACTGCTATTTTGGAGTTTTATCAACAATTTACGTATGTAGGCGGAGATCCAGTATTTTCTGAATCTTTATGTAAGGAATTACAAAAAAAATTCTTTCAACAAAGATGTGAATTAGGAAGGATTGGCCGACGAAATATGAACCAGAGATTGAATCTTGATCTACCTTCGACTAATACATTTTTGTTACCGAGAGATATATTGGCGGCTGGGGATTATTTGATTGGAATGAAATTTGGAATGGGCACGCTTGATGATATGAATCATTTAAAAAATAAGCGTATTCGCTCGGTTGCGGATCTCTTACAAGATCAATTTGGATTGGCTTTGGTTCGTTTAGAAAATATGGTTCGAGGCACTATATGTGGAGCAATTAGACATAAATTGATACCGACTCCTCAGAGTTTGGTACCTTCAACTCCATTAACAACTACTTATGAATCTTTTTTCGGGTTACACCCATTATCTCAAGTTTTAGATCGAACTAATCCATTGACACAAACAGTTCATGGGAGAAAGTTGAGTTATTTGGGACCTGGAGGATTGACAGGGAGAACTGCGAATTTTCGGATACGAGATATCCATCCTAGTCACTATGGACGCATTTGTCCAATTGACACGTCTGAAGGAATCAACGTTGGGCTTATTGGATCCTTAGCAATTCATGCGAAAATGGGCCATTGGGGCTCTCTAGAAAGCCCGTTTTATGAAATCTTTGAAGAATCAAAATCAAAAAAAAACCGGATGTTTTATTTATCACCAAATAGAGATGAATACTATATGATAGCAGCAGGAAATTCTTTGGCGCTGAGTCGAGGTATTCAGGAAGAACAGGTTGTTCCAGCTCGATACCGTCAAGAATTCCTGACTATTGCATGGGAACAGGTGCATCTTCGAAGTATTTTTCCCTTCCAATATTTTTCTATTGGAGCTTCCCTTATTCCTTTTATCGAGCATAATGACGCGAATCGAGCTTTAATGAGTTCTAATATGCAACGTCAAGCAGTTCCGCTTTCTCAGTCCGAGAAATGCATTGTTGGAACTGGAGCGGAACGACAGGTGGCTCTAGATTCAGGAGTTTCTGTTATAGCCGAACACGAGGGAAGGATAATTTATACCGATACTGACAAAATTTTTTTATTAGGCAATGGGGATAGTTTCAATATTCCATTAATTGTGTATCAACGTTCTAACAAAAATACTTGTATGCATCAAAAAGGTCGGGTTCAGCGAAATAAGTGCATTAAAAAGGGACAAATTTTAGGAGATGGTGCCGCTACAGTTGATGGCGAACTCGCTTTGGGTAAAAACATATTAGTAGCTTATATGCCGTGGGAGGGTTACAATTCTGAAGATGCGGTACTCATTAGCGAGCATCTGGTATATGGAGATATTTATACTTCTTTTCACATACGTAAATATGAAATTCAGGCTCATGTGACAAGTCAAGGTTCCGAAAGGATCACTAACGAAATACCGCATCTAGAAGCCCATTTACTCCGAAATTTAGACAAAAATGGAATTGTGGCGCTGGGATCGTGGGTAGAGACGGGCGATATTTTAGTAGGTAAATTAACGCCTCAGATGTCAAAAGAGTCATCGTATGCCCCTGAAGATAGGTTATTACGAGCCATACTTGGCATTCAGGTATCCAGTTCAAAGGAAACTTGTCTAAAACTCCCTACAGGTGGTAGGGGCCGAGTTATTGATGTTAGATGGGTCCAGAAAAAAGGGGATTCGGGTTCTAATCCAGAAACAATTCGTGTATATATTTTACAGAAACGTGAAATCAAAGTAGGCGATAAAGTAGCTGGAAGACATGGAAATAAAGGTATCGTTTCCAAAATTTTGCCTAGACAAGATATGCCTTATTTGCAAGATGGAAGAACTGTTGATATGGTCTTCAACCCATTAGGAGTACCTTCACGAATGAATGTCGGACAGATATTTGAATGTTCGCTCGGGTTAGCGGGAGATCTGCTAGATAGACATTATCGAATAGCGCCTTTTGATGAGAGATATGAACAAGAAGCTTCGAGAAAATTAGTGTTTTCTGAATTATATGAAGCCAGCAAGCAAACCGCTAATCCATGGGTCTTTGAACCTGAGTATCCCGGAAAAAGCAGAATATTTGATGGAAGAACAGGAAATCCCTTTGAACAGCCTGTTATAATAGGAAAGCCTTATATCTTGAAATTAATTCATCAGGTTGATGATAAAATACATGGACGCTCCAGTGGGCATTATGCACTTGTTACACAACAACCCCTTAGAGGAAGGGCCAAGCAAGGAGGACAACGTATAGGAGAAATGGAGGTTTGGGCTCTAGAGGGATTTGGTGTTTCTCATATTCTACAAGAGATGCTTACTTATAAATCTGATCATATTAAAGCTCGTCAAGAAGTACTTGGTACTACGATCGTTGGAGGAACAATACCTAAACCCGAGGATGCTCCAGAATCTTTTCGATTGCTCGTTCGAGAACTACGATCTTTAGCTTTGGAACTGAATCATTTCTTTGTGTCTGAGAAGAACTTCCAGATTAATAGGAAGGAAGCTTAATCGAAATTAATCAGAATTTTTCTTCTATGATCGATCGGTATAAACATCAACAACTACGAATTGGATCAGTTTCTCCTCAACAAATAAGTGCTTGGGCCAATAAAATCCTACCTAACGGAGAGCTTGTTGGAGAGGTGACAAAACCCTATACTTTTCATTACAAGACCAATAAACCTGAAAAAGAGGGATTATTCTGTGAAAGGATTTTTGGTCCTATAAAAAGTGGAATTTGTGCTTGTGGAAATTATCGAGGAATCGGAGGTGAAAAAGAAGACCTAAATTTTTGTGAACAATGCGGAGTCGAATTTGTTAATTCTCGGATACGCAGATATCAAATGGGCTACATCAAATTGGCATGCCCAGTAACCCATGTGTGGTATTTGAAACGTCTTCCTAGTTTTATCGCCAATCTTTTAGATAAATCTATTAAAGAATTGGAAGGCCTAGTATATTGCGATGTGTGATTTGATCGAAATTTTTATTTTACAGATTTGAAATGAAAAACTGTCATCCCATTTAATCGATAATCGAATTAGGATGCCCTGGATCTGACATGTCTCTTGGGAAGAGTAAGATGGAGCTCAGAATTCTGGTTGTATTCAATACTCCCCAATAAAAAGGGAATTGGTCTATGGTCGATTCAGTCTCAAATAAATAGGAATTTCTAGTTGTACCTCGTGAAAACAGACTTCTTTCATTTCTGGAATTAAGCATTGCCCCTCTTTTTTTTTAGAAAGAAATTTTGTTTAAGTAAACAAATAGGTCATGGTTGTAGAAGTCTATACATCGCATATAGGCTTTAAGAGCATCGCATAGAGGCTTTAATTTGAAAATCTGAAGAAGGACATCGTGGCATAACCGTCGGGGTGAAGTCGAGGCCTAAAAGATCGAATGGAATAATACATAGACAAGTTAATCCCTCAAGAATTCCACGGTACTGGGAATTAGTCCTTCGAAGGAAAGGAGACTACTCAAGAATTTCCATTTCATTTATCTCGTAATTTTGATAATTGACTAAATATAAATGAAAGAATTAAGAAAATAAAATCTAAATAAAAAGGAAAAGAAAAAAGAATGAATAAATGAAATCTTACTTGGTCTTTATTGATAACTTGAGTAAAGGGTAGGTCTTTTTTTGGAGGTACTTTTAGCAAATAAATTTGAAAGTGGTAACCCTGTTCGTTATCTTTATTTGGTATAACTACTTGAGCCGGATGAAAGGAAACTTTCACGTCCGATTTTGAAGGGAGGAGATCCTATAGGATCCTATCCTAATTTTTCTTTTGCTAGGCCCATAGCAAAAAAACCTACTTTCTTACGATTACGGGGTTCATTCGAATATGAAATCCAATCCTGGAAATACAGCATCCCACTTTTTTTTACTACCCAAGGTTTCGATACATTTCGAAATCGAGAAATTTCTACTGGAGCAGGTGTTATCCGAGAACAATTAGCCGATCTGGATTTGCGAATTATTATAGAGTATTCGTTGGTCGAATGGAACGAATTAGGGGAAGAAAGACCCAGGGATAATGAATG